ATATAGTAATGTCCGGCTCTTACCAAAAACAAGCCATTTATGGATATTATCAGGAGGTTCGTGCAGATCCGGTGTAGTTTCTTTTTCACTCCACAAGGATCAAGATCAACTGAACATCCATTCTCATTCTGTCGAACGAAGATATATTTCTAGCCTCTCAGTGAATAATGATCAAGTGAGACACCAATTAGTTAGGTCAGATTTTTCTGATAAAAAAGAAGATGGTATTTTGGATTATTCGGGATTTAATCGAATCATAGGTAATCGAATCATAGGTATTGGTCATTGTAATCTCATACATCCTGCAATTCTCCACAAGAATTCTGATTTATTGGCAAAAAGGCGAAGAAATCAATTTCTCATTCCGTTCCACTCCATTCAAGAACAAGAGAAAGAACTAATGCCCCATTCAGGTATCTCGATTGAAATACCCATAAAGGGTATTTTCCGTAAAAATAGTATTCTTGCTTATTTTGATGATCCTCGATACAGAAGAAAGAATTCAGGAATTACTAAATATGGGACTATAGGGGCGCATTCAATCGTCAAAAAAGAGGACTTGATTGAGTATCGAGGAGTCAAAAAAATTAAGCCAAAATTTCAAATGAAAATTGATCGCTTTTTTTTCATTCCCGAGGAAGTGCATATTTTACCCGAATCTTCTTACGTAATGGTACGGAATAATAGTATCATTGGAGTAGATACCCGGATCGCTTTAAATAGAAGAAGCCAAGTGGGCGGATTAGTCCGAGTGGAGAAAAAAAAAAAAAGGATTGAACTAAAAATTTTTTCTGGGGATATCCATTTTCCTGGGGAAACGGATAAGATATCCCGACACAGTGGCATCTTGATACCGCCGGAAACGGGAAAAAAAGAACTTAAGGAATCCACCCGGGAATCAAAAAAATTGAAAAAATGGATCTATGTCCAACGGATCACACCTACCAAGAAAAAGCATTTTGTTTTGGTTCGACCCGTAGTCACATATGAAATAGCGAACGGTATCAATTTAGCAACACTCTTCCCCCAGGATCTGCTGCGGGAAAAGGATAATATGCACCTTCAAGCTGTCAATTATATCCTTTATGGAAAGGGCAAACCCTTTCGGGGTATTTCTGACACAAGTATTCAATTAGTTCGAACTTGTTTAGTCTTGAATTGGGACCAAGACAAAAAAAGTTCTTCCGTCGAAGAGGTCTGTGCTTCCTTTGTTGAAGTAAGTACAAACGGTATGATTCGAGATTTCCTAAGAATCGACTTAGTGCAATCCCATATTTCGTATATCAGAAAAAGGAATGCTCCGTCAAGTCCAGGATTGATCTCTGATAATGGTCCAGATCGCACCAATATAAATCCGTTTTACTCCATTTATTTCAAGGCAAAGGTTCAACAATCACTTAGCCAAAATCAAGGAACTATTCATACCTTGTTGAATAGAAATAAGGAATGCCAGTCTTTGATAATTTTGTCATCATCTAATTGTTTTCGAATGGGTCCATTCAACGATATCAAATATCATAATGTGATAAAGCAATCAATTCACATTCAAAAAGATCCTCTAATTCCAATTAGGAATTCGTTGGGACCCTTAGGAACAGTCCTTCAAATTGCGAATTTTTATTCATTTTACTATTTAATAACTTATAATCCGATTTCGGTAACTAACTATTTGAAACTTGATAATTTAAAACAGACTTTTCAAGTACGTAAATTTTATTTAATGGATGAAAACGAGAGAATTTATAATCCTGATCCAGACAGTAAGATTGTTTTGAATCCATTTAATTTGAATTGGTATTTTATCCATCATAATTATTGTGAGGAAATGTCCACAATAATGAGTCTGGGGCAGTTTATTTGTGAAAATATATGTATAGCCACAAATGGACCACACCTCAAATCAGGTCAAGTTTTAATTGTTCAAGCTGGCTCTGTAGTAATAAGATCAGCTAAGCCTTATTTGGCTACTCCAGGAGCTACTGTTCATGGGCATTATGGAGAAATCCTTTATGAAGGAGATACATTAATTACATTTATATATGAAAAAGCAAGATCTGGTGATATAACGCAGGGTCTTCCAAAAGTAGAACAAGTGTTAGAAGTGCGTTCGATTGATTCAATATCGATGAACCTAGAAAAAAGAGTTGAGGGTTGGAACGCGCGTATAACAAGAATTCTTGGGATTCCTTGGGGATTCTTAATTGGTGCTGAGCTAACTATAGTGCAAAGTCGTATCTCTTTGGTTAATAAGATCCAAAAGGTTTATCGATCCCAGGGGGTCCAAATCCATAATAGACATATCGAAATTATTGTACGTCAAATAACATCAAAAGTGTTGGTTTCAGAAGACGGAATGTCTAATATTTTTTTACCCGGCGAACTTATTGGATTGTTACGAGCGGAGCGAACGGGGCGTGCTTTGGAAGAAGCGATCCGTTATCGAGCTATATTATTGGGAATAACGAGAGCATCTCTGAATACTCAAAGTTTTATATCTGAAGCAAGTTTTCAAGAAACCGCTCGGGTTTTAGCAAAAGCAGCCCTCCGGGGTCGTATCGACTGGTTGAAAGGCCTGAAAGAGAACGTTGTTCTGGGGGGGATGATACCCGTTGGTACCGGATTCAAAGCATTAGTGCACTGTTCACGGCAGCATAACAATATTCTTTTGGAAACAAAAAAAAGAATTTATTCGGGGGGGGGATGATAGATATTTTCTTACACCACAGAGAATTATTAGACTTTTGCATTTCAAAGACTTTACATGATACATCAGAACAATAATTTAGAGGATTTAATGAGTCCTAAGTAGCGGATTCTCTTAACTATTTTTGATCCTTTGATTTCTTAATAGTAAGAAAAGAAAGATAATAACGAATAGAAAGTAATGAATGGCCTGGATTGTGTATCAATGGCCAATCTCTGGTAGAAGAGAAGGTTCCATTGGAACAATTATTTATTTCACTCGTCTCTTTTTTTTATCAAATCTTTTTTTGATAAAAAAAAAAAAAAAAAGAGGAAGTATGGGGAGAAATGGCAAGAAGATAGTGGAATATCAATTTTGAAGAGATGATGGAAGCAGGAATTCCTTTTGGTCATGGTACTAGGAAATGGAATCCTAGAATGTCACCTTATATCTCAACAAAACATAAAGGTATTCATATTACAAATCTGACAAGAACTGCTCGTTTTTTATCAGAAGCTTGTTATAAAGCAGCGGATTTAGTAGCACGAGCTGCAATAAGAACCCGGTGTCATTATATGTCATTATATTATATTAAAAAAGGGGGCTCGGTGGTATGTTAACGAATTGGTCCACTACAGAAACGAGACTTCATAAGTTCAGGGATTTGAGAGAGGAACAAAAGACGGGGAGACTCAACCGTCTTCCAAAAAGAGATGCAGCTATCCTGAAGAGACAATTATCACGCTTGCAAACGTATCCGGGCGGGATTCAATATATGACGGGGGTACCAGATATTGTAATCATCGTTGATCAGCAAGAAGAATATACGGCTCTTCGAGAATGTATCGCTTTTGGAATTCCAACAATTTGTTTAATCGATACAAATTGTGACCCCGATCTCGCGGATATTTCGATTCCAGCAAACGATAACGCTATAGCTTCAATCCGATTAATTCTTAATAAATTTGTATTTGCAATTTGTGAGGGTCGTTCTAGCTATATACGAAATCCTTGATTAATAATAAGATAAATCAATTTTTTTGGTAACTACATGGATTTTTGGAATCGGTTACTCTTCTTGAATCGCATAAAAGAAAAGAAATTAAAAAAAAAACTGTGGGTGATTAGCGGGTATTCAAAACGGATAATTCTAATTAAAGTATCCAAGTCGAAAGGGAGAGGGTTGAATCAAAATAATTCTTTTTAAAGTTCTATTTCTGTTAGAGGGCAATATGAATGTTATATCATGTTCCAGTAACACACTAAAAGGGTTATACGATATATCCGGTGTGGAAGTAGGCCAACATTTCTATTGGCAAATAGGAGGTTTACAAGTCCATGCCCAAGTACTTATTACTTCTTGGGTTGTAATTGCTATCTTATTAGGTTCAGCCCTTATAGCTGTTCGGAATCCACAAACTATTCCGACTGCCGGTCAAAACTTCTTCGAATATGTCCTTGAATTTATTCGAGACGTGAGCAAAACTCAGATTGGAGAAGAATATGGTCCATGGGTTCCCTTTATTGGAACTATGTTTCTATTTATTTTTGTTTCGAATTGGTCCGGTGCTCTTTTACCTTGGAAAATAATACAGTTACCCCATGGGGAGTTAGCTGCACCTACGAATGATATCAATACTACCGTTGCTTTAGCCTTGCTCACGTCAGTAGCATATTTCTATGCAGGTCTTTCTAAAAAGGGATTAGGTTATTTCAGTAAATACATTCAACCGACTCCAATTCTTTTACCCATTAACATTTTAGAAGATTTCACAAAACCTTTATCACTTAGCTTTCGACTTTTCGGGAATATATTAGCTGATGAATTAGTAGTTGTTGTTCTTGTTTCTTTAGTACCTTTAGTGGTTCCTATACCTGTGATGTTCCTTGGATTATTTACAAGCGGTATTCAAGCTCTTATTTTTGCAACTTTAGCGGCGGCTTATATAGGCGAATCTATGGAGGGCCATCATTGACTAGTTTTCGAAATAGTCTCTTTTTTTTTTTTTTAGCTTAGAATAACGCAGTGTATGCGTAACTAAAGATAATTCACTTAGGAAACATCAATATACAAATAGAAATAGACAAATACGGGATATACGACCAAGAGTCATAGAAAAAAAAATTCAGATATTGGGGAATTGTAAAAAAGGAAAGAGATCAAAAAGATCTTTTTCCTAAAATTCATGTTTGGCTTTATTATATCATACTCCTGCCAATGAATATTATCATTCTATTGTTTTGTTCATTCAATTCAAATATAAGGAGTCATTATTTGAATCAAAATTCTTAATATAAAAATTCTTATAGTATCATAGTATCACAATTTACACGGTGTGTGATTAAAAAAAAAAAAGAAAAAGAAAGATGCTTTCTAGAATGATTCCCATTTCAGTTGATTTTATTCAATTCAACAATTGACCAAAAGAAAATATTAATAAAGAATTAAATAATTAAAGTGAATGACCTTACCGGAATAAAATACTTATGTTTATTTCTATGCAATGATTCGCCAAACGAGATTCATAAAAAATGGGTTGATTGGGAGAGGGGAACAGAATTGGGTATATGGGATCTAATGACTCTAAGCCAACTCTTGTATATGGTTCCAAGAATGATTCTAGAATACGATTGACTTTAAGATACGAATAGTTTGAATCTAAGATATGAATAGTTGGTTTACGTTATGGAAGAAAGACATGTATATATGATATTCGATATTGATAGTTATATATCAACTAAAGATATATCTAATCCGCCCTACTATTGTGAACTTAGATAGAGATTCCAATCGAAATTCTTCGGTTTCGTCTTTGCCTGTGAATTGAATGTGAATGAATAAAGCGATGAAATAAAGAAAACTAACGAACGAAGAATTCAAAAAGGGTTTGGAAAGAAGAAATGGAAGAACAAAAGTCGTATGGATTCACAAAAATCCTGTGGATCGGAACTAAAAAAGAGATATCGAAGTAGCTTTTATGGTTTAATACTAATATTATTATTACTTCAATTCCGAGTTCTTAGTTATTTCGACTGGATGAATCTTAGCGATGGAATAATTAAGTCATAATTCATTGGACGATTGTATCATTAACTATTTCTTTATTTTAGTGCGAGGAACTTATCATGAATCCACTGATTTCTGCCGCTTCTGTTATTGCCGCTGGGTTGGCCGTCGGGCTTGCTTCTATTGGACCTGGAGTAGGTCAAGGTACTGCTGCGGGTCAAGCTGTAGAAGGTATCGCGAGACAACCCGAGGCGGAGGGAAAAATACGAGGTACTTTATTGCTTAGTCTGGCTTTTATGGAAGCTTTAACAATTTATGGACTGGTTGTAGCATTAGCGCTTTTATTTGCGAATCCCTTTGTTTAATCCTATAAATATGCAAATTACGTATTTTTTTTTAGTCTATCTAAAAGAGGAGATAATATGAAAAATATAACCGATTCTTTCGTTTCCTTGGTTCGCTGGTCATTTGCCGGGAGTTTCGGGTTTAATACCGATATTTTAGCAACAAATCCAATAAATCTAAGTGTAGTCCTTGGTGTATTGATCTTTTTTGGAAAGGGAGTGCGTGCGAGTTGTTTATTTCAAGAATAGGCTGGATCCAACCAGCTGTACTTTTTTTCATTATAACTAGATCGAAAAAGGTGCACGATTCCGCGAATTACTTCTGAATCAATTTCAAATCATATTTAAGAACCATAGCATTTCGTGATTCATTGGTAAATCTACTTTGATTCTCTATCAACCGAACCAATAGTGGGGGGTCATTAACATGGTTAAAGCTAAACCAAACTGTTTGAAGTCCAGACGCAGCATGGTACTCTTTCTACTACTATATTAATATAGAATAGAAATGTTTGCAAAATGAATAATTGGAATTTGTGTTTTTTTTTTCGATATAAAACACTCATGTCGATAAAATTATTTGAGCCTTTTCTTTTATTGGAATGCAAAATATTTGAAATATTTCAATCAACCGCTTTTTATGCTGAATCGGTGACCTGTGTATAATATAAAGTAAGAAGAATTCTTTGGATTTGACGAAAAAAAGAAACAACTTTGCTGACAATTCAATATTTTTGTTTTGTTCCGTCAGAAGAGTCCTCAAAATATTCTGGTCTTGGATTAGTGATTAGTCGCGACATCTTGGAATATGAATAGAGAAGAGAGGTAGAGGATAGGCTCATTACATTAAAAAAAAAGATATGGGAATTGCCCCCATACTTAAAAAGTTGAAGTAATTGAGTGTGAGAGCCAAATGAATCGAAAAATTCATGTTTGGTTCGGGAAGGGATCATGTAAGTTTTGAGATGAATGGAAAGATAATCTACTTTCATTAAGTGATTTATTAGATAATCGAAAACGGAAGATCCTGAATACTATTCGAAATTCAGAGGAACTGCAGGGGGGGGCCATTCAACGGCTGGAAAAAGCCCGGGCTCGCTTACGGAAAGTCGAAAGGGAAGCGGATCAATTTCGAGTGAATGGATACTCGGAGATAGAACGAGAAAAATTGAATTTGATTAAGTCAACTTATAAGACTTTGGAAGAATTAGAAAATTACAAAAATGAAACCATTCGTTTTGACCACCAAAGGGCGGTTCAGCAAGTCCGACAACAGGTTTTCCAACAAGTTTTAAAAGGAGCTCGAGGCACTCTGAATAGTTCTTTGAACAAGGAGTTACATTTACGTACCATTAGTGAGAATATTGACACGTTTGAGGCGATGGCAGAAATAACTGATTAGTCCTTTTCCTGTAGGCATTGTTTTTTTTCTTTAACTAAAAAAAAATTATACTCATGGTAACAAT